GTTCCCGTAGCTTACACCTCCAAAGCATGGCACTGAAGATGCCAAGACGGTCACCACATATACCCGGGGACAAAAGACTTAGTCCTAACCTTACCGTTAATTCTTGCTAAACATATACATGCAAGTATCCGCGTCCCAGTGTAAATGCCCTTGATCTCTTGCTAAGATGAAAGGAGCGGGCATCAGGCACACCCACTGTCGTAGCCCAAAACGCCTTGCATTGCCACACCCCCACGGGTACTCAGCAGTAATTAACATTAAGCAATAAGTGTAAACTTGACTTAGTTATAGCAATACTAGGGTTGGTAAATCTTGTGCCAGCCACCGCGGTCACACAAGAGACCCAAATTAACAGTATACGGCGTAAAGAGTGGTATCATGTTATCGTAACAACTAAGATGAAAGTGCAACTGAGCTGTCATAAGCCCAAGGTGCTCCTAAGGCCGCCCTCAAGACGATCTTAGCACACACGACCAATTAAACCCCACGAAAGCTAGGACACAAACTGGGATTAGATACCCCACTATGCCTAGCCCTAAATCTCGATGCTTGGCCCACCAAAGCATCCGCCTGAGAACTACGAGCACAAACGCTTAAAACTCTAAGGACTTGGCGGTGCCCCAAACCCACCTAGAGGAGCCTGTCCTATAATCGATAACCCACGATGCACCCAACCATTCCTTGCCAAAACAGCCTACATACCGCCGTCGCCAGCTCACCTCCCCTGAGAGCACAACAGTGAACATAATAGCCCTAACCCGCTAGCAAGACAGGTCAAGGTATAGCTCACGGAATGGAAGAGATGGGCTACATTTTCTAAAATAGAAAACTTAACGAAAAGGAGTGTGAAACCACTCCTAGAAGGCGGATTTAGCAGTAAAGCGGGATAATAAAGCCCCCTTTAAGTTGGCCCCTGGGGCACGTACATACCGCCCGTCACCCTCCTCACAAGCTACCAAACACCCATAACTAATACACCCACCAGCTGAAGATGAGGTAAGTCGTAACAAGGTAAGTGTACCGGAAGGTGCACTTAGCACACCAAGGCGTAGCTATAATACAAAGCATTCAGCTTACACCTGAAAGATATCTGCCACCCATCAGATCGTCTTGAAGCCACCCTCTAGCCCAACCACTTTTACAATCAAGAACAGTTAAAAATCTACTTATTCCACCAAACTAAAACATTCTTCCAACTTAGTATAGGCGATAGAAAAGTCCACCTACTTGGCGCGATAGAGACTTGTACCGCAAGGGAAAGATGAAATAATAATGAAAACCCAAGCAATAAACAGCAAAGATAAACCCTTGTACCTCTTGCATCATGATTTAGCGAGAACAACCAAGCAAAACGAATTTAAGTTTGTCCCCCCGAAACCCAAGCGAGCTACTCACAAGCAGCTATCCCTGAGCGAACCCGTCTCTGTAGCAAAAGAGTGGGACGACTTGTTAGTAGAGGTGAAAAGCCAACCGAGCTGGGTGATAGCTGGTTGCCTGTGAAATGAATCTAAGTTCTCTCTTGACTCTCCCCTAATGGACACCCCATCAACCGACATGTAATGAATCAAGAGCTATTTAAAGGGGGTACAGCTCCTTTAAAAAAGAATACAACCTCCCCTAGCGGATAACAGCCTGATTATACCCCAACATGTAGGCCTTCAAGCAGCCACCAACAAAGAGTGCGTCAAAGCTCTCCACCTAAAAAATCCAAAAACACTAAGATTCCCTTCACATTAACAGGCTAACCTATGACTATAGGAGAATTCATGCTAAAATGAGTAACTAGGGACCTCCCCTCTTGAGCGCAAGCTTACACATCATGTTATTAACAGATTACGGTTAATACCTAAATTCTAACAAGACTGAGTATTAAATCTACCCTGTTAACCCAACCCAGGTGCGCCTATTAGAAAGATTAAAACCTGCAAAAGGAACTCGGCAAACCCAAGGCCCGACTGTTTACCAAAAACATAGCCTTCAGCAAACCAAGTATTGAAGGTGATGCCTGCCCAGTGACATCACGTTTAACGGCCGCGGTATCCTAACCGTGCGAAGGTAGCGCAATCAATTGTCCCATAAATCGAGACTTGTATGAATGGCTAAACGAGGTCTTAACTGTCTCTTGCAGGTAATCAGTGAAATTGATCTTCCCGTGCAAAAGCGGGAATATGAACATAAGACGAGAAGACCCTGTGGAACTTAAAAATCAACGGCCACCTTACACAAACTTAAACCTATACAGGCCCACTAAAATCAAAACGCTGGCCCGCATTTTTCGGTTGGGGCGACCTTGGAGAAAAACAAACCCTCCAAAAATAAGACCACACCTCTTAACCAAGAGCAACCCCTCAACGTACTAACAGTAACCAGACCCAATATAATTGACCAATGGACCAAGCTACCCCAGGGATAACAGCGCAATCTCCTCCAAGAGCCCATATCGACGAGGAGGTTTACGACCTCGATGTTGGATCAGGACATCCTAATGGTGCAGCCGCTATTAAGGGTTCGTTTGTTCAACGATTAACAGTCCTACGTGATCTGAGTTCAGACCGGAGCAATCCAGGTCGGTTTCTATCTATGACCAACTCCCCCTAGTACGAAAGGACCGGGGAAGTGAGGCCAATGCTACAAGCATGCCTCCCCTCTAAGTAATGAACCCAACTAAATTACCAAAAGGTCACCCACATTACCTCGTCCTAGAAAAGGACCGCTAGCGTGGCAGAGCTCGGTAAATGCAAAAGGCTTAAGCCCTTTACCCAGAGGTTCAAGTCCTCTCCCTAGCTTTATCCTTAGCCACACACCATGACCCAACCTCCTACCCTAACCTATCTTATCATATCCCTATCCTATGCCATCCCAATTCTAATTGCCGTGGCCTTCTTAACATTAGTAGAACGAAAAATCTTAAGCTACATACAAGCCCGAAAAGGCCCAAACATTGTAGGCCCCTTCGGACTACTACAACCTGTAGCAGATGGAGTTAAACTATTTATTAAAGAACCCATTCGCCCATCCACCTCCTCCCCATTCCTCTTCATCATAACACCCATGCTAGCCCTCCTCCTAGCAATCACCATCTGAATTCCCCTCCCACTCCCCTTCCCTCTCACTGACTTAAACTTGGGCCTCCTATTCCTCCTAGCCATATCAAGCCTAGCAGTATACTCAATCCTATGATCAGGGTGAGCCTCAAATTCAAAATACGCCCTAATTGGCGCCCTGCGAGCAGTAGCACAAACCATCTCCTACGAAGTAACACTGGCCATCATCCTCCTATCCGTAATCGTACTAAGCGGAAATTACACCCTAAACACCCTTGCTACCACCCAAGAGCCTCTGTACCTCATCTTCTCTTCCTGACCCCTCGCAATAATGTGATACATCTCCACACTCGCCGAGACAAACCGTGCCCCCTTCGACCTCACAGAAGGGGAATCTGAACTAGTTTCAGGCTTCAACGTAGAATACGCCGCAGGACCATTCGCCTTATTCTTCTTGGCTGAATACGCAAACATCATACTAATAAACACACTAACAGCCATCTTATTCCTAAACCCAAGTTCACTTAACCTACCCGCAGAGCTATTCCCCCTAGTCCTGGCCACAAAAGTTCTACTCCTCTCTTCAGGATTCCTGTGAATCCGTGCCTCCTACCCGCGATTCCGCTATGACCAACTCATACACCTCCTCTGAAAAAACTTCCTACCACTAACACTAGCACTATGCCTTTGACACACTAGCCTACCAATCTGCTATGCAGGCCTACCTCCTTACCTAAGGAAATGTGCCTGAATGCAAAGGGTCACTATGATAAAGTGAACATAGAGGTATACCAGCCCTCTCATTTCCTAAGAAACCTAGACCTTAGAAAAGTAGGAATCGAACCTACACAGAAGAGATCAAAACTCCTCATACTTCCTTTATATTATTTCCTAGTAGGGTCAGCTAACAAAGCTATCGGGCCCATACCCCGAAAATGATGGTTTAACCCCTTCCCCTACTAATGAGCCCTCATGCAAAACTAATTATCTCTATAAGCCTCCTTCTAGGAACAACCATTACAATCTCAAGTAACCACTGAGTAATAGCTTGAACCGGCTTAGAGATCAATACTCTCGCCATCATCCCCCTCATCTCAAAATCCCACCACCCCCGAGCCATCGAAGCTGCAATTAAGTATTTTCTTGTACAAGCAGCCGCCTCAGCACTAGTTCTCTTCTCAAGCATAATCAACGCATGATCCACAGGCCAATGAGACATTACCCAGCTAACCCACCCAATATCTTGCCTCCTACTAACAGCAGCAATTGCAATAAAACTAGGCCTAGTACCATTCCACTTCTGATTCCCCGAAGTACTCCAAGGCACATCCCTAACAACTGCTCTACTGCTATCAACATTAATAAAACTCCCCCCAATCACCATTCTCTTCCTAACATCCCCCTCACTCAACCCATCACTACTAACCACTATAGCCATCGCTTCAGCAGCCCTAGGCGGCTGAATAGGCCTAAACCAGACACAAACTCGAAAAATCCTAGCCTTCTCATCCATCTCCCATTTAGGCTGAATGGTAATTATCATTATCTACAACCCCAAGTTAACTCTTCTAACCTTCTACCTGTATTCTTTAATAACAGCCACTGTATTCCTCACCCTCAACACAACCAAGGTCCTAAACCTATCAACCATAATAACCTCATGAACAAAATCCCCCATACTAAATGCAACCCTAATACTAGCCCTACTTTCCCTGGCAGGACTCCCGCCACTAACAGGCTTCCTGCCAAAATGACTTATCATCCAAGAGTTAACTAAACAAGAAATAACCACAGCAGCCACAATCATTGCTATACTATCACTACTAGGATTATTCTTCTACCTCCGTCTTGCATATTACTCAACAATCACACTCCCACCAAACTCTACGAACCACATGAAACAATGGCACATCAATAAACCAACACATACCTCAATTGCCATCCTCGCCTCCCTATCAATCTCACTCCTACCGCTCTCCCCAATAATCCTGACAATAATCTAGAAACTTAGGATAACCTAAACCGAAGGCCTTCAAAGCCTTAAACAAGAGTTAAACCCTCTTAGTTTCTGCTAAGACCCGCAGGACACTAACCTGCATCTTCTGAATGCAACCCAGACACTTTAATTAAGCTAGGACCTTACCTAGACAGATGGGCCTCGATCCCATGAAACCCTAGTTAACAGCTAGATGCCTAAACCAGCAGGCTTCTGTCTACCAGACCCTGGTACACTCTTAGTGTACATCGATGAGCTTGCAACTCAACATGAATTTCACCACAGAGCCGATAAGAAGAGGAATTAAACCTCTGTAAAAAGGACTACAGCCTAACGCTTCAACACTCAGCCATCTTACCTGTGACTTTCATTAACCGATGATTATTCTCAACCAACCACAAAGATATCGGCACCCTATACCTGATTTTCGGTGCATGAGCTGGAATAGTTGGCACAGCCCTAAGCCTACTCATTCGCGCAGAACTGGGACAACCTGGAACTCTCCTAGGAGACGACCAAATCTATAACGTAATCGTTACCGCCCATGCCTTCGTAATAATCTTCTTCATAGTTATACCAATCATAATTGGAGGTTTCGGAAACTGACTGGTTCCACTCATAATTGGTGCTCCTGACATAGCATTCCCCCGCATAAACAACATAAGCTTCTGACTACTACCCCCATCCTTCTTACTCCTCCTGGCCTCCTCCACAGTAGAAGCTGGAGCAGGCACAGGATGAACTGTGTACCCACCACTAGCTGGCAACATAGCCCATGCCGGAGCCTCAGTAGACCTGGCTATCTTCTCCCTTCACCTAGCAGGTGTATCATCTATTCTCGGAGCAATCAACTTTATCACTACTGCTATCAACATAAAACCACCTGCCCTCTCACAATACCAAACCCCCCTATTCGTATGATCTGTCCTCATCACCGCTGTCCTATTGCTACTCTCACTTCCAGTCCTTGCCGCCGGCATTACCATACTACTAACAGACCGAAACCTAAACACCACATTCTTCGATCCGGCCGGAGGAGGCGACCCAGTCCTATACCAGCACCTCTTCTGATTCTTCGGTCACCCAGAAGTCTACATCCTAATCCTACCAGGCTTTGGAATTATCTCACATGTAGTAACATACTATGCAGGCAAAAAAGAACCATTCGGTTACATGGGAATAGTATGAGCCATATTATCCATCGGATTCCTAGGCTTCATCGTATGAGCCCACCACATGTTCACTGTAGGAATGGACGTAGATACCCGAGCATACTTCACATCCGCCACCATAATCATCGCCATCCCAACAGGTATTAAAGTCTTTAGCTGACTAGCCACCCTACACGGAGGGACTATCAAATGAGACCCCCCAATACTATGAGCCCTGGGCTTTATTTTCCTCTTTACTATTGGAGGCCTCACAGGAATCGTGCTAGCAAACTCCTCACTAGACATCGCCTTACACGACACATACTATGTAGTTGCCCACTTCCACTATGTTCTCTCAATAGGAGCAGTCTTTGCCATCCTAGCAGGATTTACCCACTGATTCCCACTATTCACAGGGTACACCCTACACCCCACATGAGCCAAGGCCCATTTTGGGGTCATATTCACAGGCGTAAACCTAACCTTCTTCCCACAACACTTCCTGGGCCTAGCCGGCATGCCACGACGATACTCGGACTACCCAGATGCCTACACCCTGTGAAACACCGTATCCTCCATCGGGTCATTAATCTCAATAACCGCCGTAATCATACTAATATTCATCATTTGAGAAGCCTTCGCATCAAAACGGAAAGTCCTACAACCAGAACTACCTGCCACCAACGTCGAATGAATCCACGGCTGCCCACCTCCATATCACACCTTCGAAGAACCAGCCTTTGTCCAAGTACAAGAAAGGAAGGAATCGAACCCTCTTATGCTGGTTTCAAGCCAACCGCATTAAACCACTTATGCTTCTTTCTTATGAGACGTTAGTAAACCAATTACATAGCCTTGTCAAGGCTAAATCACAGGTGAAAACCCCGTACATCTCACATGGCCAATCACTCACAACTCGGATTCCAAGACGCCTCATCTCCCATTATAGAAGAGCTCGTTGAATTCCATGACCACGCCCTAATAGTTGCACTAGCAATTTGCAGCCTAGTCCTCTACCTACTAGCCCTCATACTAATAGAAAAACTATCCTCAAACACTGTCGACGCACAAGAAGTCGAACTGATTTGAACAATCCTACCAGCAATCGTCCTGATCCTGCTCGCCCTACCATCCCTACAAATCCTATACATAATAGACGAAATCAACGAACCAGACCTAACCCTGAAAGCCATCGGACATCAATGATACTGAACCTACGAGTATACAGACTTCGAAGACCTAACATTCGACTCTTACATAATCCCTACAACAGAACTCCCACCAGGACACTTTCGATTACTAGAAGTCGATCATCGTGTCGTCATCCCCATAGAATCCCCCATCCGCATTATCGTCACTGCCGGTGATGTTCTCCACTCCTGAGCTGTCCCTACCCTAGGAGTAAAAACTGACGCAATTCCAGGACGACTAAATCAAACATCATTCATTACTACACGACCAGGAATCTTCTATGGCCAATGCTCAGAAATCTGCGGGGCCAACCACAGCTACATACCAATTGTAGTAGAATCTACCCCCCTTACCCACTTCGAGAGCTGATCTTCACTACTATCATCCTAATCATTAAGAAGCTATGTACCAGCGCTAGCCTTTTAAGCTAGAGAACAGAGGGCCACCCACCCCTCCTTAATGGGATGCCACAACTCAACCCAAACCCATGATTCTTCATCATACTAACATCATGATTAACCTTCTCATTGATCATCCAACCAAAACTCCTATCATTTATCCCTACCAACCCTCCCTCCAACAAAACCTCCACAACCACTAAAACCACACCCTGAACCTGACCATGAACCTAAGCTTCTTCGACCAATTCACAAGCCCATGCCTCCTAGGAATCCCACTCATCCTACTCTCAATACTATTCCCCGCGCTTCTACTCCCCACACCCAACAACCGATGAATCACTAACCGCCTCTCTACCCTTCAATCATGATTCTTCCAACTAATCACAAAACAACTAATAATCCCATTAAACAAAGAAGGCCACAAGTGGGCCCTAATCCTAACATCACTAATAGTGCTTCTACTCACAATCAATCTACTCGGCCTACTTCCATATACATTCACTCCAACCACCCAACTATCAATGAACATAGCACTGGCCTTCCCTCTCTGACTTGCTACTCTCCTCACAGGACTACGAAACCAACCCTCAACATCCCTAGGCCATCTTCTACCAGAAGGCACTCCCACACCATTGATCCCAGCCCTAATCCTAATCGAAACCACAAGCTTACTTATCCGCCCACTAGCCCTCGGAGTACGCCTTACAGCAAATCTCACAGCAGGCCACTTACTCATCCAACTTATCTCCACAGCTACTACCGCCCTTCTCCCCATCATACCAGCAGTATCTATCCTAACTGCATCAATCCTACTCCTACTTACCATCTTAGAAGTAGCAGTAGCTATAATCCAAGCTTACGTCTTCGTCCTCTTACTAAGCCTATACTTACAAGAAAATATCTAATGGCCCACCAAGCACACTCCTACCACATAGTTGACCCAAGCCCCTGGCCCATCTTCGGAGCTGCAGCCGCCCTACTTACTACCTCAGGGCTAATTATATGATTCCACTATAACTCCTCACAACTTCTAGCCCTAGGCCTACTCTCCATAATCCTAGTTATACTACAATGATGACGAGACATCGTACGAGAAAGCACATTCCAAGGCCACCACACCCCCACAGTCCAAAAAGGCTTACGATACGGAATAATCCTATTTATCACATCCGAAGCATTCTTTTTCCTAGGCTTCTTCTGGGCATTCTTCCACTCCAGCTTAGTCCCTACTCCAGAGTTAGGCGGACAATGACCCCCCACAGGAATCAAACCTCTCAACCCCCTCGAAGTACCCCTACTAAACACAGCTATCCTCCTAGCCTCAGGCGTTACTGTAACATGAGCCCACCACAGCATCACAGAAAGCAACCGAAAACAAGCAACACACGCACTTACCCTAACAATCTTACTAGGATTCTACTTCACAGCCCTCCAAGCAATAGAATATTACGAAGCACCATTCTCAATCGCCGATGGCGTATATGGCTCAACCTTCTTTGTAGCCACAGGGTTCCACGGACTTCACGTAATCATCGGATCTTCCTTCTTATCAGTCTGCCTCCTACGACTAATCAAATTCCACTTCACATCAAACCACCACTTCGGATTCGAAGCAGCAGCTTGATACTGACACTTCGTAGACGTTATCTGACTATTCCTTTATATAACCATCTACTGATGAGGATCTTGCTCTTCTAGTATATCAATTACAATTGACTTCCAATCTCTAGAATCTGGCGAAACCCCAGAGAAGAGCAATCAACATAATTACATTCATACTAACTCTCTCCCTTGCCCTAAGCATTATCCTAACCACTCTAAACTTCTGACTAGCCCAAATAAACCCAGACTCAGAAAAACTATCCCCATACGAATGTGGCTTCGATCCACTTGGCTCTGCTCGACTCCCATTCTCAATCCGATTTTTCCTCAGTAGCAATCCTATTCCTGCTATTCGACCTAGAAATCGCACTCCTACTCCCACTCCCATGAGCTATCCAACTCCATTCCCCCACCACCACCCTAACCTGAACCTCCATCATCATCCTCCTACTCACACTAGGCCTAATCTACGAATGAACGCAAGGAGGCCTAGAATGAGCAGAATAACCACAGAAAGTTAGTCTAACCAAGACAGTTGATTTCGACTCAACAAATCATAGCCCCACCCTATGACTTTCTCTATGTCACTCATACACCTAAGCTTCTACTCAGCCTTCACCCTAAGCAGCTTAGGGCTGGCCTTCCACCGAACCCACCTAATCTCCGCCCTACTATGTTTAGAAAGCATAATACTGTCCATATACATTGCCCTATCAATCTGACCAATCGAAAATCAAGCAGCATCATTCACCCTAATACCTGTGCTCATACTAGCATTCTCAGCCTGCGAAGCTGGCACAGGCCTGGCAATACTAGTTGCCTCCACACGAACCCATGGCTCTGACCACCTACACAACCTAAATCTATTACAATGTTAAAAATCATCATCCCAACAATCATACTTCTTCCCACAGCCCTCCTATCTCCCCCAAAATTTCTGTGAACTAACACCACCACACACGCCCTTCTAATCGCCACCCTCAGCCTACACTGATTACTCCCAACATACTACCCTCACAAAACCCTAACCCAATGAACCGGCATCGACCAGATCTCATCCCCCCTACTAGTACTATGCTGTTGACTGTTACCACTCATAATCATAGCAAGCCAAAACCACATCCAACACGAACCACTAACGCGAAAACGAATCTTCATCACAACCCTAATCATAATCCAACCGTTCATCCTCCTAGCCTTTTCAACCACAGAACTGATACTATTCTACATTTCATTCGAAGCAACCCTAATCCCCACACTAATCCTAATCACACGATGAGGAAACCAACCAGAACGCCTAAGCGCTGGAATCTACCTACTATTTTATACCCTCATCAGCTCCCTACCACTATTAGTCACAATCCTACACCTACACACACAAATCGGCACCCTCCACCTCACAATACTAAAACTAGCCCACCCCCTACTCACCAACACCTGAACTGGCATTCTATCAGGCCTAGCCCTACTAATAGCATTCATAGTAAAAGCCCCCCTATACGGACTACATCTATGACTACCCAAAGCCCATGTAGAAGCTCCCATCGCAGGATCCATACTACTAGCCGCCTTACTCCTAAAACTAGGCGGATATGGCATCATACGAGTCACCCTCCTGATAGGCCCCCTTTCAAACCACCTACACTATCCCTTCCTCACCCTAGCACTATGAGGAGCACTAATAACCAGCTCAATCTGCCTACGGCAAACTGACCTAAAATCACTCATCGCCTACTCCTCTGTCAGCCACATAGGCCTAGTTATCGCCGCAAGCATAATCCAAACTCACTGATCATTCTCAGGAGCAATAATCCTCATAATCTCCCACGGACTGACCTCCTCCATACTATTCTGCTTAGCCAATACAAACTACGAACGCACACACAGCCGAATCCTCCTCCTAACACGAGGCCTACAACCCATCCTACCTCTCATAGCAACCTGATGACTACTAGCCAACCTTACTAATATAGCCCTACCACCAACCACAAACCTAATAGCAGAACTAACCATTATAGTCGCACTATTCAATTGATCAGCCTTCACAATCATCCTAACTGGAATTGCAACCCTACTAACCGCCTCATATACCCTATTCATACTACTAATAACCCAACGAGGAACCCTACCAACCCACATCACATCTATCCAAAACTCAAACACACGAGAACATCTCCTAATAACCCTCCACATCCTCCCCCTACTACTCCTAATCCTCAAGCCAGAATTAATCTCAGGAATCTACTCATGCAAGTATAGTTTCAACCCAAACATTAGACTGTGATTCTAAAAATAGAAGTTAAACTCTTCTTACCTGCCGAGGGGAGGTTCAACCAACAAGAACTGCTAATTCTTGCATCTGAGTCTAAAACCTCAGCCCCCTTACTTTTAAAGGATAACAGCAATCCATTGGTCTTAGGAACCACTCATCTTGGTGCAAATCCAAGTAAAAGTAATGGAAACCACACTACTCCTCAACACCTCTATACTGCTCACACTAACAATTATCCTCATACCCACACTACTTCCACTACTCTCAAAAAACTTCCAAAACTCCCCAGCCTCCATCACACACACTGTCAAAACCGCCTTCCTGACTAGCCTGATCCCAATAACACTCTTCATTTACTCAGGCACAGAAAGCATCATCTCCTATTGAGAGTGAAAATTTATCATAAACTTCAAAATCCCAATCAGCCTCAAAATAGATCAATACTCCATAATATTCTTCCCCATCGCACTATTCGTAACATGATCCATCTTACAATTCGCCACATGATACATAGCCTCAGAACCATACATCACAAAATTCTTCTCCTACCTCCTAATATTCCTAATCGCCATACTAACACTAACCATTGCCAACAACATATTCTTACTATTCATCGGATGAGAAGGGGTGGGAATCATGTCATTCCTACTAATCGGCTGATGACAAGGACGAGCAGAGGCCAACACAGCTGCACTCCAAGCCGTACTCTACAACCGAATCGGAGACATCGGCCTCATCCTAAGCTTAGCATGACTTGCCTCCACCATAAACACCTGAGAAGTACAACAAGCCTTCTCCCCCACCCAAACCCCAACACTCCCCCTACTAGGACTCATCCTAGCTGCCACAGGAAAATCAGCCCAATTCGGCCTCCACCCATGACTACCAGCCGCCATAGAAGGCCCAACTCCAGTCTCTGCCCTACTCCACTCCAGCACCATAGTAGTAGCCGGCATCTTCCTACTCATCCGCACTCACCCCATACTTACCAACAACCAAACTGCCCTTACCCTATGCCTATGCCTAGGAGCCCTATCCACACTATTCGCCGCCACATGCGCTCTCACACAAAACGACATCAAAAAAATCATTGCCTTCTCTACATCCAGCCAACTAGGACTAATAATAGTCACCATCGGATTAAACCTCCCACAACTAGCCTTTTTCCACATTTCAACACATGCTTTTTTCAAAGCCATACTATTCCTCTGCTCAGGGTCAATCATCCACAGCCTAAACGGAGAACAGGACATTCGAAAAATAGGAGGCCTACAAAAAATACTCCCAACAACCACCTCCTGCCTCACTATTGGCAACCTGGCCCTAATAGGAACCCCCTTCCTAGCAGGATTTTACTCAAAAGACCTAATTATCGAAAACCTAAACACCTCATACCTGAACACCTGAGCCCTACTCCTAACACTCCTAGCTACATCATTCACCGCAACTTATAGCCTTCGCATAACCCTCCTAGTCCAAACAGGATTCACCCGTACCCCCACAATCGCCCCCGTAAATGAAAATAACCCAACAATCACCAACCCAATCACCCGTCTTGCCTTAGGCAGCATCATAGCAGGCTTACTTATTACATCCTACATCATCCCAACCAAAACCCCTCCAATAACCATACCTACCCTCACAAAAACTGCAGCCATTACCATCACAATCTTAGGTGCTATACTAGCCCTAGAACTCTCAAACATAACCCACACTCTAACCCAACCAAAACAAAACACCTGTCTAAACTTTTCTTCCACACTGGGCTACTTTAACCCCCTAACACACCGCCTAAGCTCCACAAAACTGCTAAACAGCGGACAAAAAATCGCTTCACACCTAATTGACCTATCCTGATATAAAAAAGCAGGCCCCGAAGGACTTGCTGACCTACAACTCATAGCAACCAAAACATCAACCGCCCTCCACACCGGACTAATCAAAACCTACCTAGGATCCTTCGCCCTATCTATCCTCATCATAATCCTATCGTCATAAACCCAAAACTTAATGGCCCCTAACCTCCGAAAATCCCACCCTCTCCTAAAAATAATCAACAACTCCCTAATCGACCTACCCACACCCCCAAACATCTCAGCCTGATGAAACTTTGGATCCCTACTAGGCATCTGCCTAATAACACAAATCCTAACCGGCCTATTACTAGCCATACACTACACCGCAGACACAACCCTAGCCTTTTCATCCGTTGCCCACACATGCCGAAACGTACAATACGGCTGATTAATCCGCAACCTACATGCAAACGGAGCCTCATTCTTCTTCATCTGCATCTACTTTCACATTGGACGAGGCTTCTACTACGGCTCCTACCTATATAAAGAAACTTGAAACACAGGAGTCATCCTCCTGCTCACCCTCATAGCAACCGCCTTCGTAGGCTACGTCTTACCATGAGGACAAATATCATTCTGAGGGGCTACAGTCATCACCAACCTATTCTCAGCAATTCCCTACATTGGCCAAACCCTTGTAGAGTGGGCCTGAGGAGGGTTCTCAGTAGATAACCCCACACTAACCCGATTCTTCGCCCTACACTTCCTCCTCCCCTTCGTAATCACAGGCCTCACCCTAATCCATCTCACCTTCCTTCACGAAACCGGCTCAAATAACCCCCTAGGAATTGTATCAAACTGTGACAAAATCCCATTCCACCCCTACTTTTCCCTAAAAGACATCTTAGGATTCATACTTATACTCCTCCCCCTAATAACTCTTGCCCTATTCTCACCCAACCTCCTAGGAGACCCAGAAAACTTCACACCCGCAAACCCCCTAGTCACACCACCTCACATCAAACCAGAATGATACTTCCTATTCGCATACGCCATTCTACGCTCAATCCCCAACAAACTAGGAGGAGTACTGGCCCTAGCCGCCTCCGTTCTAGTCCTATTCTTAAGCCCACTCCTCCACAAATCTAAACAACGCACACTAACCTTCCGCCCTCTCTCCCAACTCCTATTCTGAGCCCTAGTTGCCAACCTTTTCATCCTAACATGAGTAGGAAGCCAACCAGTAGAACACCCATTCATCATTATCGGCCAACTAGCCTCCCTCACCTACTTCACCACACTCCTAGTACTCTTCCCCATCATCGGAGCCCTAGAAAACAAAATACTCAACTACTAAAAATACTCTAATAGTTTATAAAAAACATTGGTCTTGTAAACCAAAGAGTGAAGACTATACCTCTTCTTAGAGTTCTATCAACGCCCCAACAACCATGCCCTAACGACATTAAGCCCCCACCACACAATAAAACTATAGACCAGCTAAAAACAAGATAAGTCAGCGACCTCGCTTGACTTTTTAGCCGCCTCAGCCAACAACCACTATTACCAGGCTTAAATCATTAAAACACACACCCCCCCCTACCCCCCCCCTACCCCCCCCCCCATAACTATGTATAATTGTACCCTAAATCTATTTACCCCATAATAATGCACCATCCTAGGGAATACATTTAATGCATGTACTGAGTACATTATCATGTAAACGGGCATACCTCTCTTTAGTACAGCTCTACTTTCAGGGAATATTCATTCAATGCCCCAGGACAATTCACTATCTCCCCCCGAGCATAAGCCCAAAATAGCCTAGTTATACATAATCTTTACTCCTTGGATACGGAAGTGCTTGGGTACAAGCTCTGCATGGTCTCAGGTCATAGTTGACGCTTCTCTCGTTGGGCCTGTGGCTATCGGACCAGGTTATTTATTAATCGAGCTCCTCACGTGAAATCAGCAACGCACCGCACGTAAGATCCTACGTTACTAGCTTCAGGATCATTCTTTCCCCCTACACCCCTAGCACGACTTGCACTTTTGCGCCTCTGGTTCCTATGTCAGGGCCATATATCGCCTTATCTTGTACTTCACCGATACAACCGGTCGGCTATAGCTCACCATTTTCGTCCGTGATCGCGACATCCGACCGTTTTGGCACTTTTGGTTCCCTTTTTTTTTTGGGCGTCTTCACAGGTGGCCCCTCCAGTGCGGCCGAGGTGAATCCAGTGCAAGACGTGAGCATCACATGCGTTGCGGCCTGTTTTTGGTCCTCAGGAGTTACTGAATGAGACGGTTGAAGTATATGGGGAATCATCTTTACACTGATGCACTTTGTTTTCCATTTGGTTATGGAGTATCCACTATACTGTGTGTTCCAATATTTAGTGAATGCTTGTAGGACATGATTTTTCACTCTCACACTACCACTAACTTTCTAAACAAAACTAGTAGACTTCCAACTAATTACCCGCCGTAAAATTTCATGACAATTTTATCATACATTTTATCCATGTTTTTCCATGTCAAATGTACTGAGATTCCATTAACAAAACAATTCTTCCATTCGTCACCTTTTTCCATCCCATTTTCCACAAACATGACCTAAACAATCCTCTAAAATCCTACTAAACTGACAAACCCATTCTACCACCTCACTTCTTCTACTAAAACACCCCCAAACTTCGCACACTCTCCCCCAATCCCCCTAACAAACCCCCACCCACATCCACCAATCCACCACCCCAAGCCTCTACCTCCTCCTCATCATCTATCAAACCCCCTAATACCTCACAAGAACATTAACCACCAAACCAAAAACAAAGACAACCCCCTCACAACCCCTCAGAAAAAGAGGACTTAAACCTCTACCTCCAACTCCCAAAGCTGGTATTCTACATTAAACTATTCTCTGACCCAACCTTCCACCTCCCCCTAACCGCCCGAATTGCCCCACGAGACAACCCCCGCACAAGCTCCAACACAACAAACAAAGTCAACAATAACCCCCACCCTGCCACCAAAAACATCCCCACCCCACACGAATAAAACATCGCCACCCCACTAAAATCCAACCGAACTGAAAACATACCCCCACCATCAACAGTAACTACCCCAAACTTCCATCCCTCAACTAAACCCCCAGCAACAACGCCAATACCCAATACTAAAAGAAGACCCATCGCATACCCCATAACCCCTCAATCCCCCCAAGCCTCCGGGAATGGATCAGCCGCTAGAGAAACAGAATAGACAAAAACCACTAATATCCCGCCCAAATAAACCATAAACAACACTAACGACACAAAGGACACCCCCAAACTCAACAACCAACCACAACCTGCAACAGACGCTAAAACCAAACCAACCACACCATAATAAGGTGAAGGATTAGATGCAACTGCCAGACCCCCCAAAACAAAACACACCCCTGAAAAAAGAACAAGATAAGTCATAACAGTTCCTACTTGGCTTTTCTCCAAGGTCTACGGCCTGAAAAACCGTCGTTGCAAAACTCAACCACAGGAACATCTCTACAAAATCCACCCACATAACACCCTCCACCCTCATTCTTCCCCATATGCTATTACACACTAACCCTCTCACCTACACCCATAACCTACAAACCCGAACATACAATGTACCATAACCCAACACCTAACAAACACTCACAAAACATAATTTATCCCCACACTACCACCAACCTTCTAAACAATACTAAAGCCCCTAGACCCACTCACCATCTTTTCACCACACATTTTACCCATGCTCCCTCTCACACCAAACACACTGGAATCACATTAGTAAACCTAACTACATACCCTATACACAAACAACACCACAAACTAAAAGAATATCCCAGCCATAAACTAAACCACCAAATTCTAACACACCCCCAACCTACATCGATGAACTCATAACTCAACATGAATTTCACCACAGGACCAAACAAACAAACAAACAAACAAACAAACAAACCAAACAAACAAACAAACAAACAAACAAACAAAC